ACGAATAAGCACTAATAAAATTTCGCACTCAAATACATAAGAATTGTATAGGAACCAAAAGAATCTTTTATTTTCTTTCGAAAAAACATAAATAGATTTCTTCTGAGTAATGGGGAGATTATTCCAATTATGGTATTCGTGAAGAAAGAATTGCAATAAGTGTAAAAAGGGAACATCTTGAATCCAGCACTGAAGGATTTGAACCAAGATTTCCATATGGATGGGATGAGGTATTAGTATATCTAAAACATAATTTAAATGCAATAATTTGTCCTCTAAAAAAGGAAAAATTGAATGAATTGATTGTAAATTATGATATTTTGGTATTTCTTTTTTTTCTAAATAAGATACTAATCGAAAGGAAAATGGAATTTCCACAATAATTGCAAAACTTTCTGATATAATTTGAGAATAAAAATGAGAATAAAAAAAAATGTTGTGGGTGTGCCCAACAAATAAATTTTGGTTAGAATAATTAACCGAAGAAATCAAAGAATTCTTTTGATAGATTCGAGTAATTAAACGTTTTACAAGTGATAAACTAGATTTATTATCATAACCAAAAACTTCTACGGGTTCATAAAAAATCAAACCATTTAAACCATGATCATGAGCAAGTGCATAAATATACTCCTGAAAGAGTAACGGATATAGGAAATATTGTTGCCAAGATCTACCTTTTTCTAAATATCCTTGTAATTCTTCCATTGACTTCAATTTCTACTTGAACCAGAAACAATAGGTATTTCTTGTATTATCAAATTATACATAGTGCAATACGGTCAGAACAGAGTATGTATCATGTATGAAAAAAAATATATACCCCGGAAATACAGAGTCCAATCAACAGATCTTTTTCATCTCCCCTTTTATCCAATGGGTTTATCTTCGTTCTATTAAATTATCAGAGGATAAAAAATCTTTCATTTTTGCAACCCGATCGCTCTTTTGACTTTGGAAATTTTTTTTGTCAGTATACTGTTTCTTCTACACATTTGTTTCCAATCCATAATAGAAAATAGTTAGGATTTTTTTTTAATTTAAGAATAAAAAAGAATCAAAGGTCCATTCACAGGAGACCCCTTCCCCACATCAGGCACTAAGTTATTTTTAACGTTTAATTAGATCGGGAAATTATTCAAATTAAGAATAGAAGCTCGTTGCTTTTTTTTTTACCAGAATTAGAGCCATAGAGCTCTATCCATTTATTCACTAGACCAAACTCTAACTGTGAATTTCTTAAAAAAAAAACAAGAAAGAATATAATAAGAAATTCAAAAATGAAAATTCCCTTTTTCTTATTATTTTATTACGACATGCGATTTTTTCCATCCATTACCTTTCAGGATCAGTCGTGGTCTTATAGACTCTACCAAAAGTCTGGACGAATTCGTTACTTCATCCAAATGTGTAAAAAACCATAAGCGCACTTAAAAGCCGAGTACTCTACCATTGAGTTAGCAACCCAGATAAATACATATATACAAGTGGAAAAAATGGAATTGAACTATACAACTACGTAAAAACATTGAATTTTGAATTCAAAAGAAATATAAAGGAAAGATTAGATGATCAATTAAACAAAATAGCAAAGTGGATTAAATTAAAGACAGATAAAAAAAAATGTAAAAATTTACATTTAAAGACCGCCCCCCCCCCCTTTTTTTATATTTTATAAAAATTTTGGATTTTCGTTAAAAAAATATATCTTATATAACAAATAGTAAATTTGGCAAACCCATAATTTGAATGAAATAAAGGAAAAACCCAAAAATAAATACGGATCAAAATAAACAGATCTATTTATCTACGATCGAATTATATTTGTTCAATACATCATTGTCAATATGAATAAATTGTTGAGAAAAAAAAAATGAAAAAAAATTACATAAAATAAGGATTTGTGTTGGATTGGCACAACAAGAAATATGGTAAATATAAAACATAATATAGAACAAGAAAAGAGAAAATTGTGAGTAAATAATTACCCCACAAATTTATACTAGTTACCTTTCTTTTTTATAATTTTTTTATTTAGGAAGCTTTTTCTTTTAAAAATTCTGCTTTTCTTAAAATATCATGAACAGTTCCTGTAGGTTGAGCACCTTTTTCAAGGAAATAACGAATAGCAGGAACGTTTAAATAAGTTTGATTTTTCATTGGATCATAAAAACCCACCTTTCGAAGATCTCTTCCTTCTCGTCGGGATCGAACATCAATTGCAACGATTTGATAGATCGCTCATTGGGATAGATATAAATAAATAACCCCCCCCTAGAAACGTATAAGAGGTTTTCTCCTCATACGGCTCGAGAAAAAATGATTCTAATATTTCTGTATATAATGTAAAATATATTAAAAAATTTATGAATTAGAATTAGACTATGATTTTCGTTTTTCTGTTCTTACTTACATAAAAAAAAAAAAAGAAAAAAAAGAAATATCATTCGTACTCATAACTCAAGTTGGGTAATTCTGAAAAAGTCCGAAGGTAAATCCTTAGACATTTCTTGAGTTGTCTCTAACCTCTTTTGTTTGTTTCGTCTCGAATCTATTTTTAGTCTCCATCATTATACTAAAAATAAAATAAAATAGTGAGACAATTGAAAATAGTGTTTCCTTGTTCCGGAATTCTTTCTCTTTGCTTTTAAAAATCATTAGGTTTAGACATTACTTCGGTGATCCTTACCCCCTTTTTCAAAATGGCAGCAACATACCTTTTGTTTTTTGTTATTTCTTTCTATTGTAATGTAATATAAAAAATTGTAATGTAATATAAAAAATGTTATTTATTTTATTTCAAACTTGTTGGGATTTGAATCCTTCAATTTCAAATTTGAATTTCTATATTGAGGATATACTTACAAAGTAGTCTAATTTATTAATTGTTACTAACCCTAGATTCGCCCCCCCGATAAATGAATCAATACGTTTTGCTCGAGCTCCATCATGTGCTATTCCTATTTACCAACCCAATACAAATTAGGTTCCTAACAGGAACAGAACAAACTATGTCGATTCAAGAGCATCTTCATTCCTATAGAAAATGGCGGATGTAAGAATCCACAGTGAATTATGTCCTTCAAGTCGCACGTTGCTTTCTACCACATCGTTTTAAACGAAGTTTTACCATAACACTCCTCTCATTTTAAATTTAATTTTGAACCGGTATGCAATTGATTCAATATGGAATCATGAATAGTCATTGGCTCAATGATACATAATATTTTTTATGTATGTATCTATGGAGAGGTAAATAATTATCTGGAAAAAAGTCTTATATTATAAAGGATTTAAGTTATTTCGCCCCTCTATCCTATGGAGTGAAAGAAATTTCTAAAAAATAAAAAAGAAAAGTAAATGGATTTACTTAAATCTAATTAAAATCTTCAACAGATCATTTGGGATGTTAAATTATGGAAAAAATTCTTCTCGAACAAATAAACTCTAAATCTAAAAAGAATGGCCCTATGGATTTTCCAATTCCGGAATAAAATCAGTTATTAACAAAATATAAGCTATTCCAATAACTCGAAAAAGTCATAAGTTTCTCTATATTTATAATAGAGATTTTTCAAATTTCTTCGAGTACCCAGATTCATAAAAAAAAAAGAGTTTTTGTTTTCATGAGTATGAAATAGAAAAGGTCTCGTGTAAGGTATAAAGTAAAATTGAATTCGGTATTCTTTCTTTCAGATGAAAGACAAAATTAGAATCAAGAATAAGAAGAATCTAATCTTTTCGTATGCATCATATACAACGAAAATTTGTTACCGGGGGAAATCATGTATATTTAAAGAATCACAGACCCTTTTGACTTAATCAAAGAGCTGCTGTTGCTGAAATACAACAATACATAATATATATACATAGGGCAGGGCTTGTTCATTTTATACAAACAGATTTTGTTTTACTTCAGGTTCAAAAATCTTTTCGCCAATTACATAATTACATAAAGTAAAGAAAATGAAATATAAGAATTTCCATCTATTTAATATTAATAGATACATTTTAATAGATACATTACGTTAATTTCCAATTATTCATTTGAATAAGATAAAAAAGGGGGATCCGGAGCAATTTGGTTTTACTTTTTTTTACCGGTTTAGGGGTTTTAAGACGACCGATAAAAGAAAAAAATTCATACCAAAAACCACGTAATCTTTAGTTTCCATGTACAGTGTTTAAGATACACATTTTTCTTTAGACTTTCTTTCCTTTGATTGGGGAATTGAATAGAAAAGGATCTTTTTTTCTATTTCAATTCAGAATTCCATAATGAATTATATAATGCGAGAATTCACATTTCATGGAACAAAGAGTTTTTTTAAGTAACTTACTTCAATATGACTATTTAAATAGTGGTCTCTGAATGATAATGATATACCCCAAAATTGTTTTGAATTTAGAATTCAATGAAATATCTTTATTTCTACCCGTACACTCAATCGCATTTGTGATAAACTAAATGAAAAAAGTTTCATTTTTATAGAAAAATCAGAACAAAAGGTGAGATCATACTATCTATATCCAAGATTAAAGAAAATAATTTCCAAGCTTAAAGATAAATTTGTTAAAGAGAAGAATCTTTCTCATGTAGACGCTCTGGGACGGAAGGATTCGAACCTCCGAATAACGGGACCAAAACCCGTTGCCTTACCACTTGGCCACGCCCCATTTCGATTTCGAATTTCTCTTCGATACTAATAAAGACTAATATTGGTATTAGTCGTTCGTCAATCCCAATTCAAATATATATGAAATATATTACTGCTAGGATTCAACACATGAAAATATAGAAAAAAATGATTGATCATTCCATAAAATTCAATTAAGATATTGTATGAAACTAAAATTCCTTGTATTCTCATTTGAGAATGAAAGGGAAGATTTTTGATTTGAGAGCGTTCGAAGAACAAAAAGGTTTTTTGACCTACCTTTTCATTTTTCCCTCATAAAAAGAACTCAATCAAAATCTAATTTTCTAATCTACAAGAATGAAATGTTTGTTATGCTTAATATCTTTAGTTTAATCTGTATCTGTCTTAATTCTACCCTTTCCTCGAGTAGTTTTTTCTTCGGCAAATTGCCCGAGGCTTATGCCTTTTTCAATCCTATCGTAGATGTTATGCCTGTCATACCTGTACTCTTTTTGCTCTTAGCCTTTGTTTGGCAAGCTGCTGTAAGTTTTCGATAAAATCTTTAATGCTCCGAAAAATTCATGATTTATCCGAAAAAATTTTCTAAAAATTTATAAGATCTTTTATAAGATCTTATAAATTTTACATTATGAACCCTCCATTTGAAAATAGAAATTCTTGTTCTTGTATTATATTGAATAATCGCACGGTGATAAATTTTGATCAACTTATTTCCTCGTTCTGACCTTCCAGTAAACAAGGACTTTCTAAAGACCCCACAATACCAAATAATGGATATGACCAAAAATACCAAAAATTTTTGGTAATGAAGGAATCAGAATCTTGCTTTTCTTATTATTATTACATTACAAAAACAAAAAATTCGTAAAAATTACCTTTTTTAAGAAAAGACTTCATTTTCTTTTTGGTTTCTTTTTGGGGTGCTATGTCAACCTAGTGTATGTGATAAAAAATAGGCAATCTATTTCCCTTTTCAAAAAAAATCTTGGAGATTGTGTAATGCTTACTCTCAAACTCTTTGTTTACACAGTAGTCATATTTTTTGTTTCTCTCTTCATCTTTGGATTCTTATCTAATGATCCGGGCCGTAATCCTGGACGTGAGGAATAAAAAAAAAGATTTTGAAAGTCTGAAGCGATCGAGGGGAGCGGAGAGAGAGGGATTCGAACCCTCGGTACAAATAACTCGTACAACGGATTAGCAATCTGCCGCTTTAGTCCACTCAGCCATCTCTCCCAATTCAAATTGAAAATTTTTTATGTGATGTGACAGGCGAAGTAAAAAAGATTTAAATTGAAAAAAGCGCGCTTTTCTTTATTTTTAGTATTCAAAATTTATTATTATAATTAGAATTTATAATACTTATATTTATATAATTATAATATAAGACTAAAATAACAGTAATGTAATATAAATATAGTAATATAAATATATATATATATTAAACTAGATAAGCGATCTATTAATTTGATTAGTAATTCAATTTAGATAATGTAATAATTCGACACAGATATCTTATCTTCAATAGAATAGATATAGAAAAAACCTTACTTCCTTGATTTTCATTTTGTAAGAAAAGTCCATTCCCCCGGCCTGGTTAAGTACTGGCCGGGTTATTACATTACTTCTGATGAATCAATCATTTCATAGATCAAATGATTTCATTTTTTGTTTTTATTATATCAAATCAAAGATACTTGTTATTGAAGTTATTGAAGTAACAATAAAGACAATTTTCATCTCCATTCCAAGTGTAATGTCTTAGTATTAGTAATATAATACTATAGAATATGCTATAGAATATGAAAATGAAAAAATATTCAAATTAATAAATTTTTATTTTTTATTAATTACTATTTATTAATTAGTATTAAATTAAGTAGTATTTTGAATTTTGAGTCTTTTTTCTCAATTTAGTTAATTATTTAACTGGAAAAAGCACATACAGATATTAAATAATATAATATAAAAAATGAAACACACATATGTTATAACATATATAACATAACTCTTTTATTTGTTCAAGGGACATTGAACATTTAAGATCCAATTAATCCGAGTTCAAATTCAAAAATCGGTCAGTTGAAGGGGAAGTAAAAAAAAAATGAGGAATTCGTCGTGGTTATAGCCCAGCTTCAATAATTCTTTCCATTTTGGACTGTCAGTAATAACTTATAACAAGTGAAAAATGAGACTTTTTGCTTTATTCTAATTTTATTTTTATTCTAATTTTATTAGAATTTGGTTATTAAAAAAAACTTTCTGTACTTCGCCTTCAAGTACCCCTGGTCCGGGGGGATAAAGTGTCAACGCTCAAGTTTTAATGAGTCTGATGCTATTAAGATAGCATCTCATTCCTTTGTTCGACAAAAGGTATATTCATATATAATAATGAATATGAAGCGGGTATAGTTTAGTGGTAAAAGTGTGATTCGTTCAATTAATAACTTAAAAAGTTAAGGGGTCTTTCGGGTTTTTCATATTCCGATCAAAAAAAACTTTATTTCCTGAAAAGAGTTTAATCCTTTTCCCCTCAATAGCATATTTGATTGAGGAAAAATAGAAATTCTCACGATTTGTATCCAAAATTCAATTGAAATTGAATAAAAGGGTTATAGAGTCACGAAGCATAATAAAAAAAAAAAATTTGGATCAAATCTTCCAATTACTAAATATAAGTAAAGGATCTATGGATGAAGATAAAAAACATAAGTGCATTTCCAATCGTAACTAGATCTTCAATTTTTGTCTTGTAAAGGTAAGATTAAAGCCAAATAGCTAGAAAATGGTGGTTTTGGTTTACTAGAACCATCAGCATATTATTTTAGCTCGGTGGAAA